AGAGGATCTACAAGAAGATCAAAAAATACGAAATTGTATTAAAAATTATTTACAAAAAAATATGAAAATATCTTCTAGTGTCGAGGGAATTGCATGTATAGAAATTCAAAAACGAATCGATTTGATTCAAGTCATAATCTATATGGGATTCCCAAAGTTATTAATAGAACCTCGAAGAATCGAAGAATTACAAAGGAATATACAAAAAGAACTAAATTATGTGAACCGAAAACTCAACATTGCTATTACACGAATTGCAAATCCTTATGGACACCCTAATATTCTTGCGGAATTTATAGCCGGACAATTAAAGAATAGAGTTTCATTTCGTAAAGCAATGAAAAAAGCTATTGAATTAACCGAACAGGCAGGTACAAAGGGAATTCAAGTACAAATAGCCGGGCGTATCGACGGAAAAGAGATTGCGCGTGTCGAATGGATCAGAGAGGGTAGGGTTCCTCTACAAACCATTCGAGCTAAAATTGATTACTGTTCCTATACAGTTCGAACTATTTATGGGGTATTAGGCATCAAAATTTGGATCTTTGCGGAAGAGGAATAATAGGACCTTACTTGGCTTATCTTTAGTTTTGTTCTACCCACCCGGTAATAGAACAAAAAATTACAAATTCTTTCATCCTTTTTTTCTTAACTCAAAACAAAAACGAACAATTCTATAAGGTTGAATAAAAATTCGATTAATCATTTGATTTGATATAATTGCTATGCTTAGTGTGTGACTCGTTTATTTTTTTTTAGGGTTAGGATTAAAAAAAAAAAAAGACCAGCCCATAGTAGAATATGAACTAATAACTATAAAAAAAACTAATAACAAACTCATCGTTTCGCATTATCTGGCTATAAAGAACCGGTCGAGATATGATATATTAGTCATATCAATGTAGCAACTGACATCTTTTTTGCATAACCAAACAACAAAAAAGAAAAACTAATCTGATTATGCGTTGTGAAGCAAGAAAAGTATGCGGATAAATGAAAGGAAAGGATGAGAGAAAGAGAGAAAAAGAATAGTAATGATATATGATTCCAATATGTAAGGTCTATGATTCATCTCATAAAGGAGAATGTAATAAAGCATTAATACGGATTGATATAAAACATTAATATTGATTGATCCATAATTAGACAAATCTATTCATAGAAAAAAATCAAGAGCCCCGAGCCAATAAAGACTGAGAGGATTGACTCAAGAACAAATTTCGTTAGGGGCTCCGTTGTAGAGTTCAGACCTAACCATTAATCGAGAAGCGATGGGAACGACGGAACCCGTGAATACATAAGATTCTATTGAAAACGAATCTTAATGATTCATTGGGTAGGATGGCGGAACGAACCAGAGAAACCAATTCATTTATTCTGAAAGGCTATGTCATCAACTAATCCTACAAATGAATATTGAAAGAGTAACTATCCGCCCGCGAAAATCTTTCTTTTATTGGATTTATAAATTTTAGTCAATCCTATATGATAATAAAAGGCAAAAATAAGGATTCGTTATAACCTTATAACAAAATTACTTTATCTATACCATTAACTCTAATTAACTCTAAAAAAAATGATTTATAAATCGAATAGATATAATAGATATTTAGTTATATATCAAAACAAGATATACAAAATTCTAATAGAATAGATAAAATTTCAAAGAATCTCATGATTCAGTATGTTGTTTCAGTATATTATTCATTAAATACATAGATATGTTTTTTAATCGTTTTATTCGCGAGGAGCTGGATGAGAAGAAACTCTCATGTCCAGTTCTGTAGTAGAGATGGAATTGATAAACAACCATCAACTATAACCCCAAAAGAACAAGATTCCGTAAACACCATAGAGGGAGAATGAAAGGAATGTCTTATCGAGGTAATCGTATTTGCTTCGGTAGATATGCTCTTCAAGCGCTTGAACCCGCTTGGATCACATCTCGACAAATAGAAGCAGGTCGGCGAGCAATGACACGAAATGCCCGCCGCGGTGGAAAAATATGGGTACGTATATTTCCAGACAAACCAGTTACAGTAAGACCTACAGAAACACGTATGGGTTCGGGGAAAGGATCTCCCGAATTTTGGGTAGCTGTTGTTAAACCTGGTAGAATACTTTATGAAATGAGCGGAGTAGCAGAAAATATAGCCAGAAAGGCTATTTCAATAGCGGCATCAAAAATGCCTATACGAACTCAATTCGTTATTTCGGGATAGGAATGTAGAACCAAAAGAAAGGTTTTTGGGGATAAAAAAAACAATTTCAGGTTTCCTTTTTTGTTTTGAACAAATAACATTTCTTTTTTTTTTACTTTACTTCGCCCTTTGCATTGATTGAAAAAACAGATAAAAAAATGATTCAACCTCAAAGCCATTTAAATGTAGCGGATAACAGCGGAGCCCGAGAATTGATGTGTATTCGAATTATAGGAGCTAGTAATCGACGATACGCTCATATTGGTGACGTTATTGTTGCTGTAATCAAGGAAGCAGTACCAAATACACCTCTAGAAAGATCAGAAGTGATCAGAGCTGTAATTGTACGTACTTGTAAAGAACTCAAACGTGACAACGGTATGATAATACGATATGATGACAACGCTGCCGTTGTTATTGATCAAGAAGGAAATCCAAAAGGAACTCGCATTTTTGGAGCGATCGCCCGGGAATTAAGACAGTTAAATTTCACTAAAATAGTTTCATTAGCACCTGAAGTATTATAAGATGAAATTGTAATATAGTTACTGTAATATAGTTGTAGTATTTAAATGAAATCGATTAAATTTATTAGTAAATTTATATTTCATTTATTAGTAGATTGGTTGTGTCTCACGTATATGCCTTTAATAATTCATAAATTTTTAATAGTTCAGAAATACAAAATAAAGAAAAAGAGCATGTTGATTATATAAAAATTCGAGTACAACAATAATCTGGGTTTATCATGAATAAAGACACTATTGCCAACATAATAACCTCTATACGAAATGCTGACATGAATAAAAAAAGAACAGTTCGAATACCATCCACTAACATTAATGAAAACATTGTTAAAATCCTTTTAAGCGAAGGTTTTATTGAAAACATGAGGAAACATCAGGAAAGCAACAAAGATTTTTTGGTTTTAACCCTACGACATAGAAGGAATAGGAAAGGACCCTATAAAGCTGTTTTAAATTTAAAACGGATCAGTCGACCCGGTCTACGAATCTATTCTAACTACCAAAGAATTCCTAGAATTTTAGGCGGAATCGGGATTGTAATTCTTTCTACTTCTCGGGGTATAATGACAGACAAAGAAGCTCGACTAGAGAGAATCGGTGGAGAAATTTTGTGTTATATATGGTAATCCTTCTAATATCACCCCTCCTATATTAGTTGATACCTCAAGATTAGTTGATACCTCAAGAAATTTTACCTGGCCTGAAAGAAAAAAGGGATTCATGAGGTTTTTATTACTGAATCATTTCCCAATGGTATAATTCTGGATTCGTTTAGATAATGAAAATAGGATTCTATGTTATGTTTCAGGAACGATTAGATGTACTTTTTTTATACGTATACGACCCGAAAATCGAGTAAAAATGGAGGCAAGTCGTTATGATTCAACCGGAGGTCGTATAATTTATAGACTCCGAAACAAAGATTCAAACTATTAAGGGGTTTTTTCAACTTACACATTCATTTCGAGGGTATACAACTCGAAGTTCAAAATTTCAAGAAACTTATTTTCTTCCAATAAAGAGATTCAGAATTAAGTTAAGGAATGACAAATATGAAAATAAGAGCCTCCGTGCGTAAAATTTGTGAAAAATGCCGACTGATCCGTAGGCGAGGACGAATTATAGTAATTTGTTCCAACCCGAGACATAAACAAAGACAAGGATAATCTTTCTCAAATAAAAAAAGACTCTCTAAATCGAAAGGACTCGATGTACAAATAAATAAAAAAAAGATCTGTTTTGACATGAAATGGATATATCCATATATCTCTGACTTATATTTATGAGATGATAAAATATGGCAAAACCTACACCAAGAACTGGTTCACGTAAGAATCGACGTATTGGTTCACGTAAAAACGCGCGTAGAATACCAAAGGGAGTTATTCATGTTCAAGCAAGTTTCAACAATACTATTGTGACTATTACAGATGTCCGGGGTCGGGTAATTTCTTGGTCCTCCGCCGGTACTTGTGGATTCAAGGGTACTAGAAGAGGGACGCCATTTGCCGCTCAAACCGCAGTAGGAAAGGCTATTCGGACAGTAGTGGATCAAGGTATGCAACGAGCGGAAGTCATGATAAAAGGCCCGGGTCTCGGAAGAGATGCGGCATTAAGAGCTATTCGTAGAAGTGGTATACTATTAAGTTTCATACGAGATGTAACCCCTATGCCACATAATGGCTGTAGACCCCCTAAAAAAAGACGTGTGTAAAAATAAACATTGAAGATATTTCAAGAGAAATAAATAATTCAATGATTTGATCAAATAATATTACTATGGTTCACGAGAAAATAACAGTATCTACTCGGACGCTGCAGTGGAAGTGTGTTGAATCAAGAGTAGACAGTAAGCGTCTTTATTATGGACGCTTTATTCTGGCTCCACTTAAGAAGGGTCAAGCTGATACAATAGGCATTGCAATGCGAAGAGCTTTGCTTGGAGAAATAGAAGGAACATGTATCACACGCGCAAAATCTGAGAAAATACCACATGAATATTCTACCATAGTAGGTATCCAAGAATCCGTACATGAAATTTTAATGAATTTGAAAGAAATTATATTGAGAAGTAATTTTTATGGAACTCGTGATGCGTCTATTTTCGTCAAAGGTCCCGGCTATGTAACTGCTCAAGACATCGTCTTACCACCCTCGGTGGAAATCGTTGATAATACACAGCATATAGCAAGCCTAACGGAACCAGTTCATTTGTGTATTGAATTACAAATTGAGAGACATCGCGGATATCAGATAAAAACGCCGAAAAACT